GTCATTGTAGCTTATTTTTTAAAAGCGCGGCACTGAAGATGCTGAGATGAGGAACAGGAAAACCTCCACAGACAATAGTCTTGGTCCTAGGCTTACCGTTGTTTTTTTTCAAAATTATACATGCAAGTTTCAACGCACCAGTGAAAATGCCCTTATCCCTTAAAAAGGCTATTGGAGCAGGCATCAGGCACTGAATTCAAGCCCACAACGCCTTGCTATGCCACACCCCCACGGGCTATCAGCAGTAATAAACATTGGGCCATAGGTGAAAACCTGACCCAGTTATGATAAATAGGGCTGGTCAATTTCGTGCCAGCCACCGCGGTTATACGAAAAGCCCAAAACAACGACAAACGGCGTAAAATGTGACTAGAGATCCTTAATACTAAAAATACTAAAACCCACAACCTAGTTGTAAAATACTTAGGCTATGAAGAAAACCAACAAGTATTTTTAATATAATATTCTTGACCACACGAAAGCTTAGAAACAAACTAGGATTAGATACCCTACTATGCTAAGCCCTAAACATTGATTAGCCACTATACAACTTCTCCGCCAGAGAACTACAAGTGAAAAACTTGAAACTCAAAGGACTTGACGGTGTCCCATATCAACCTAGAGGAGCCTGTCCTATAATCGATACTCCACGTTTAACCCAACCCCAACTAGCACAACATCAGCCTATATACCGCCGTCGACAGCCTACCCTATGAAGGTCTAATAGTAGACTCAATAGCCCTACCGCTAGCACGTCAGGTCAAGGTGTAGCAAATGTTGAGGAAGAGATTGGCTACATTTTTTACAATAAAAAATACGAAATGTATTATGAAATCATACATGAAGGTGAATTTAGCAGTAAACTAGATAAGAGAGTCTATTTTAACAACGCTCTGGGACGCGTACACACCGCCCGTCACCCTCCTCAAACAACATAAACTATTTTTATAAATCAAAAAAGTTAAATAGAGGAGGCAAGTCGTAACACGGTAAGCGTACCGGAAGGTGTGCTTGGTCTAACAAAAAGTAGCTTATAAAAGCACCTAGCTTACAACTAGGAGATGCCGAACAACTACGACCTTTTTGAGCCCAAAACTAAGCCAATCAAACACCCAAACCCCCCCCCCCATTAACCAAAACATTTGCCTCGGCCAGTAAATGAGATTAAACCCCACCACTTGGCCTTAAAAGTACCGTAAGGGAAAAATGAAAGAATAATGAAAAACTTTAAGCAAAAAACAGCAAAGATAAACCCCTGTACCTTCTGCATCATGGTCTAGCAAAACACTTTCAGACAAAGAGAAGCTTTAGCCTGACCCCCCGAAACCAAACGAGCTATTTTTTGGCAGCCTTAATAGAGCACACCCGTCCCTGTAGCAAAAGGGTGGGAAGACCAAAAAATAGGGGCGAAAAGCCTATCGAGCTTGGTGATAGCTGGTTACTCATAAAAGAATTTAAGTTCAACCTTAGGCCTTCACAATAGCACTTACAAACTTTTTCTTCTTAGCCCAAGGAGACTCAATGGGGGTACAGCCCCATTGAACCGGAGTACAGCCCGAACCGAGAGACTTCCCATTTTACTCTACAGTAGGCCTCAAAGCAGCCACCAAAAACTGCGTTACAGCACGAACAAAATAATTCTAATAACTTATTTACCCTCCCGACTCAATTTGAGTTATTCTATATCAATATAGAAACACCAATGCTAAAATTAGTAATAAGAAATAATTATTTCTCTTTGCACCCTCTTGAATCAGAATAGAAAAACTACTGATACTTAACAACAAACCAACCTCTTCTTACACTAGCTTAAACGTTGACTTAACACTGTCACACCAACACAGGCGTGCAAAAAAGAAAGGCAAAAAGCCGCAAAAGGAACTCGGCAATAAATTGTCCCAACTGTTTACCAAAAACATAGCCTTTAGCTTTACAAGTATTAAAGGTCCCGCCTGCCCAGTGACTCTTTAAACGGCCGCGGTATCCTAACCGTGCAAAGGTAGCATAATCACTTGTCCCCTAAATAGGGACTGGTATGAACGGCTAAATGAGGACTAAACTGTCTCTTGCGAACTGGCCAATGAAATTGATTTTCCAGTACAAAAGCTGGAATATACCCATAAGACGAGAAGACCCTGTGGAGCTTCAAAACCAAATCACCCAGCATGCTCATTGGATTTTTAGTTGGGGCGACTTCGGAATATAGTAAAACTTCCAAAATAAATTTATTTCATCAAGATTAACACACCAAAGTTTCTTTATAGACCCAGCAACTAATTTTATTTGTCTGACCAATGAACCAAGTTACCCCAGGGATAACAGCGCAATCTCCTTTTAGAGTCCATATCGACAAGGGGGTTTACGACCTCGATGTTGGATCAGGACACCCCAATGGTGCAGCCGCCATTAAAGGTTCGTTTGTTCAACGATTAACAGTCCTACGTGATCTGAGTTCAGACCGGAGAAATCCAGGTCGGTTTCTATCTATGCAGCACTATCTTTAGTACGAAAGGACCAAGATAGTGGAACCTCTTCCAAAAGAACGTCCTAATTAAAGTTACTGATTACTGCTAAAGTAAAAATATGCCCCCCCACCGCCCTAAACTAGGGCTTATTAAGGTGGCAGAGTCAAGTAATGCAAAAGACCTAAAATCTTTCTACAGGGAAGCAAATTCCCTTCTTAATAATGCATAAACTTTTATCTTACATTATTAACCCCATTTTATACATTATCCCGATTCTTATCGCCGTAGCATTTTTAACATTACTCGAACGCAAAATTTTAAGCTACATACAACTACGCAAAGGTCCAAACGTAGTAGGGCCCCTCGGACTATTGCAGCCTATTGCTGATGGAATAAAACTATTTATCAAAGAACCTCTCCGCCCAACATACGCATCTCCCGTCCTCTTCATTTTAGCACCAACTCTAGCCCTCCTTCTAGCCCTAATAATATGAGCCCCACTACCAATGCCATACTCCCTAGCAGATATAAATTTGGGCCTTCTATTCCTACTAGCCCTGTCGAGCATAATAGTTTATACAATTTTATGATCGGGATGAGCATCAAATTCAAAATATGCCCTAATTGGAGCCCTACGAGCTATCGCGCAAACAATCTCATATGAGGTTACCTTAGGCATTATTCTTCTCTCAATTATTATACTGACCGGTGCCTTTACAATACACACCCTACTAACCACACAAGAACATACCTGGTTAATCTTCCCCTCATGACCACTTGCAATAATATGATTTGTCTCCACTCTAGCAGAAACAAACCGAGCGCCCTTTGATTTAACTGAAGGAGAATCCGAACTTGTCTCAGGATTTAATGTTGAATATGCAGCCGGACCATTCGCACTATTCTTTCTAGCCGAATACATAAACATTTTAATAATAAACACACTAACATGCATCCTATTTTTTAGCCCCACTATTATAACGCAAACAGAATTATTTACAATCAACCTAATAATCAAAACCACACTGCTAACAATATGTTTTCTATGAACTCGAGCATCTTACCCACGATTTCGCTATGATCAACTAATACACCTTTTATGAAAACAATTCCTCCCTGCCACCTTGGCACTGTACCTCTGATATGTCTCCCTTCCAATCGCACTCTCAGGACTACCACCACTAAACTAACCCACCAGGATGTGTGCCCGAGAACCTAGGGATTACTTTGATAGAGTAAACTACAGGGATTATGACCCCCTCACCTCCTCTAGAAGAATGGGACTCGAACCCACACTTGAGACTCCAAAACCCTCCGCACTCCCACTGTACTACCTTCTAGTAAAGTCAGCTAAAAAAGCTTTTGGGCCCATACCCCAAAAATGTTGGTTAAACCCCTCCTTTACTAATGAGCCCCATCATCTTATCTATCCTCATTTCCAACCTGGCCCTAGGAGTAATTATTGTTGCCACTAGTTATCATTGATTCTTAGCCTGAATTGGACTAGAACTAAACACCCTAGCCATCATTCCAATACTAGCTAAACAACACCACCCACGAGCCACCGAAGCAGCAACAAAATATTTTATCATTCAAGCAACAGCCTCATCCATTATTTTACTCTCAAGCATCATCAACGCTTGACATACTGGAACCTGAGATATTACCCAACTCACCACACCCCCTACCCCAACCTTATTAACTATTGCCTTAGCCATAAAACTAGGTCTTGCCCCGATACACTTTTGACTCCCAGAAGTCATACAAGGTATTACCACACCAACTGCCCTTATCTTAACAACCTGGCAAAAACTACCACCAATATCACTGCTATATTTAACTACCCACCAACTACCAACCACAACTATGCTACTCCTAGCAACTCTCTCCATTCTGATTGGAGGTTGATCTGGTTTAAACCAAACCCAACTACGAAAAATCATAGCATTCTCATCAATTGCACACCTAGGCTGAATATTCACCATCTCTACCATCTCCCATGAACTTCTACTTTTTACCCTTATAATTTACCTACTAATAACCACCTCCATATTTACAACACTAATCTTCTCAACAACAAAGACTACTAAAGACTTAGGAGTACTATGAACAACCTCCCCCATGCTTTCAACAACTACAATAGTTACCCTAATAGCACTAGGTGGCCTCCCACCTCTAACCGGGTTTATTCCCAAATGATTCATCCTTCAAGAACTAACAACCAACCAACTCACCCCCATAGCAGCCACAATTGCCATTACTTCCCTATTAAGCTTAATATTTTATATACGCCTAACATACATTACAACACTAACCATCTCCCCAAATACAACTAACCTCTCAATAAAATGACGATTTAAACCCACTAAAACAACCAACCCCTCCCCATTAATTACACCCATACTATTTCTACTACCCATCACCCCCCTTATCCTAATCTAGAAACTTAGGTTAACTTTAAACCGAAGGCCTTCAAAGCCTTAAATAGGGGACCGACCCCTAGCTTCTGTTAAGACCTGTATAATTTTAATATACATCTTCTGAATGCAACCCAAACACTTTAATTAAGCTAAGGCCTAACTAGATGGGCAGGCTTCGATCCTGCAAAACTTTAGTTAACAGCTAAAAACCCTACCCAGCGGGCTTCCATCCGCCTTCTTCCCCCGTTAGAAAAAAAACGGGGGAAGCCCCGGCACCTTTACGGGTGCGTCTTCAAATTTGCATTTTGACGTTAACACCACAGAGCTTATTCTGATAGGAGAAGATTAGATCTCCGTAAGGGGGTTTACAGCCTCCCGCCTTTTGCTCAGCCATCCTACCTGTGTCACTTATTCGTTGATTATTTTCAACAAACCACAAAGACATCGGCACCCTATACTTATTATTTGGCGCCTGAGCCGGTATAGCCGGCACAGCTCTTAGCCTTCTGATCCGAACAGAGCTAAGTCAACCCGGCACCCTTCTTGGGGACGACCAGGTATATAACGTGGTTGTCACAGCTCATGCTTTCGTTATAATTTTCTTCTTAGTTATACCTGTAATAATTGGCGGGTTTGGGAACTGACTTGTCCCATTAATAATTGGTGCCCCTGACATAGCATTTCCACGAATAAATAACATAAGCTTTTGACTCCTTCCCCCATCTCTTCTTCTGCTTCTATCTTCTTCTGGAATTGAAGCTGGTGCCGGGACCGGTTGAACTGTCTACCCCCCCCTAGCCGGAAATCTTGCCCACGCAGGGGCATCAGTCGATCTAACTATTTTTTCACTTCACTTAGCTGGAGTTTCTTCGATTTTAGGCGCAATTAATTTTATCACCACCTGCATCAACATAAAACCCCCCAACATAACACAATATCAAACCCCTTTATTTGTTTGATCCGTCTTGATTACAGCCGTATTACTATTGCTCTCTCTCCCCGTACTAGCCGCAGGCATTACAATGCTACTAACAGACCGCAATCTAAACACATCATTTTTTGACCCCGCGGGAGGGGGAGACCCGATCCTCTACCAACACTTATTTTGATTCTTTGGGCACCCTGAAGTCTACATTCTTATCCTCCCAGGTTTTGGCATAATTTCTCATATTGTTACATACTATGCAGGAAAAAAAGAACCCTTCGGCTACATAGGAATAGTCTGAGCCATAATGTCAATTGGGTTTTTAGGCTTCATCGTATGAGCTCATCATATATTTACCGTAGGAATGGATGTTGACACCCGGGCCTACTTTACATCAGCTACAATAATTATTGCTATTCCCACAGGGGTAAAAGTCTTTAGCTGACTTGCAACTCTTCATGGCGGAACTATTAAATGAGACGCAGCTATACTTTGGGCTCTAGGCTTTATCTTCCTGTTTACTGTTGGGGGTCTAACAGGCATTATTCTAGCCAACTCCTCATTAGATATTGTCCTTCATGATACATATTACGTAGTTGCCCACTTCCACTATGTTTTGTCCATAGGAGCTGTCTTTGCCATTATAGGCGGATTTGTTCATTGATTCCCACTCTTTACGGGTTTCACCCTACATAGCTCATGAACAAAAGCTCAATTTGGTGTTATATTCACTGGCGTCAATATAACATTCTTTCCTCAACACTTCCTGGGTTTAGCTGGCATACCCCGACGCTACTCTGACTACCCAGATGCATATACTCTTTGAAACTCCATTTCATCGATTGGCTCCCTAATCTCATTAACAGCTGTAATTATAATAATATTTATTATTTGAGAAGCCCTAGCAGCTAAACGCGAAGTACTTACCCTCGAACTTACTAGCACTAATCTAGAGTGACTTCACGGCTGCCCACCTCCATACCACACCTACGAAGAAGCAACCCATGTACAAACCTCAAGGGAGGGGGGACTCGAACCACCTCTAACTAGTTTCAAGCCAGTCACACACCCTCTTATGTTTCTCCCCTTATAAGATTCTAGTAAACTAATTACATAGCCCTGTCAGTGCTAAATTACAGGTTAATAAAGCCTGTGAGTCTTAGTGGCACACCCCGCACAACTAGGTTTCCAAAATGCAGCCTCCCCTATTATAGAAGAGCTCCTCCACTTTCACGACCATGCACTTATAATTGTTTTTTTAATCAGCGCCCTAGTACTATACATTATTAGCCTGATGCTATCAACAAAACTCACCCATACCAACACAATAGACGCCCAAGAGGTAGAGATAATTTGAACAATCCTTCCTGCAATTATTTTAATTATAATTGCACTACCCTCCCTCCAAATTCTTTATCTCATAGACGAGGTCAACAACCCCCACCTTACTATTAAAGCCATCGGACATCAATGGTATTGAAGCTACGAGTACACAGACTATGAAAACCTACTATTTGACTCGTATATAGTCCCAACATATGACTTATTACCTGGAAACTTTCGCCTATTAGAAGTAGACCACCGAGTTGTGATTCCTATAGAATCACCAATCCGAATTTTAATCTCAGCAGAAGATGTCCTACACTCATGGGCAATTCCAGCACTTGGAATCAAAACAGACGCAGTTCCAGGCCGACTCAACCAAACAACTCTAATTACATCTCACCCAGGCCTATTCTACGGCCAATGTTCAGAAATTTGTGGCTCTAACCACAGCTTCATACCAATTGTCGTAGAATCAACACCTCTGAAGCACTTTGAAGATTGATCCAAATTAATAGTAGCCTTATCACTGAGAAGCTACATTCAGCACTAGCCTTTTAAGCTAGAGAGGGGAAACAACTTCCCTCAGTGACATGCCACAACTTAACCCCGCCCCTTGATTTATAATTCTTATCCTAATCTGAATACTCCTCATTATACTTCTTACAAAAATTTTAAATAACAAACCCCCCCTCAATACTTCACAGTATTGAAAACAATCTGATGAGGCCCACTGAACCTGACCATGATCCTAAGCTTCTTTGACCAATTCAGCATCCCCAACCTTCTAGGCATTCCTTTAATAATCCCAGCCCTGTCATTCCCACTAATTGTTTGGTTTACAACAAATCGCTTCATCCAAAACCGATACTCGGCCATTCAATCCTTTCTCACTTTTTACATCACAAAGCAGATGATACAACCAATCGGCACCACAGGACACAAATGAGCAAGTACATTCATGACCTTAATACTAACACTTATACTACTTAATACATTAGGATTACTGCCCTATACTTTTACCCCAACCACTCAACTCTCAATAAATATAGCCCTAGCTATTCCAACCTGTCTGATAACAATTTTAATTGGGCTGCGAAATCAGCCTACAGCCTCATTAGTTCACCTGCTCCCAGAGGGCACTCCTACCCTACTTATTCCCATACTTATCTTAATCGAAACCGTCAGCCTACTTATTCGCCCCATTGCACTAGGAGTGCGACTTACAGCCAACCTGACAGCCGGACACTTATTAATTCAACTCACCTCCACAGCAGTATTTACTCTCCTCAACACGATAACTCTCACAGCATCAATAACTCTAATTGTACTTGTACTACTAACCTGCCTAGAAATAGCTGTTGCCTTAATTCAAGCCTATGTTTTTGTTCTACTTCTAACCCTATATTTACAAGAAAATATTTAATGACCCACCAAGCACACCCATTTCACATAGTAGACCCAAGTCCCTGACCTTTAACAGGAGCCATCGCCGCATTACTAATAACATCAGGCCTAGCAGCATGATTTCACTTCAATAACACGAACTTAATATACCTAGGCCTAATTATCTTATTATTAACAATACAACAATGATGACGAGACGTCATCCGTGAAGGAACTTACCAAGGACAACACACAATACCCGTACAAATGGGCCTACGATACGGCATAATCTTGTTTATTACCTCAGAAGTACTATTTTTTATAGGCTTCTTCTGAGCCTTTTACCACTCAAGTTTAGCCCCAACCCCAGAACTAGGAAATCAGTGACCACCCACTGGAGTTGAACCTTTAAACGCTTTTGAAGTCCCATTACTTAATACCGCTCTCCTACTAGCTTCTGGAGTAACAGTAACATGAGCTCATCATGCCCTAATAGAGGGTAAACGAAAAGACATGATTCAAGCACTGACCCTTACAATTCTACTTGGCCTGTATTTTACTATCCTTCAAGCCACTGAATATCACGAAGCCCCTTTCACAATCTCTGATAGCGTTTACGGCGCTACTTTCTTTGTAGCCACAGGGTTCCATGGCCTTCACGTAATTATCGGCTCAACTTTCCTCCTTGTCTGCTTAATTCGACAGCTATTACACCACTTCACAACAAAACACCATTTTGGATTTGAAGCTGCCGCCTGATATTGACACTTCGTAGATGTCGTATGATTATTCTTATATGTATCGATCTATTGATGAGGCTCATACTTTTTTAATATAGCCAATATAGATGACTTCCACTCATCCAACCTCAGCCCAAACCTGAGAAAAAGTAATGAATCTTGTAGCAATATTAACCGCCACTACCCTAATTTCAACAATCCTTATTTTAATCAGCTTTTGACTCCCACAAATATTACCAGATATAGAAAAACTCTCCCCATATGAATGTGGGTTTGACCCGATAGGCTCTGCACGTCTCCCTTTCTCCATCCGATTTTTTCTAGTAGCCATCTTATTTCTTCTTTTTGACCTAGAAATTGCCCTCCTACTTCCAACCCCCTGAGCAACAAATCTCCCACATCCCACAATAACTATTATGTGGGTATACGCAATTATTTCCCTCCTAGCCTTAGGTCTTATTTATGAATGAATTCAAGGCGGTCTAGACTGGGCCGAATTAGGGGTTAGTCTAAACAAGACCATTAATTTCGACTTAATAAATTCTGACAAACCAGAACCCCTAATATGTCAACAATTCTTTTTTTACTAAATACATCATTTTTACTCGGCCTATTAGGTCTATCCTTTCATCGAACCCACCTTATATCCATCCTAATCTGCATCGAAGCAATAATACTAATCCCGTACCTAATAATAACCACACTTATATCTACCACTAACACCCCAACTACTGCCATACTACCAATCTTACTTTTAGCATTATCCGCCTGTGAAGCCAGCACAGGCCTTGCTCTCCTAGTTGCTACAACTCGCACACATGGAACAGACCATATAAAAACCCTAAATCTATTAAAATGCTAAAAATTATAATCCCAACAGCCTTATTTATACCATCAGCCCTTTTACTCGACCACAGCATTCTCTTCCCAACCATAATTGGCTATTCAATGCTCCTATCCCTTTTAAGCCTCACACTATTTAATCACCCACTAATTCTAAAAATCTCCAACGCAACTACCCACTTTTCTACTGACGCTACCTCCTCCCCTCTTATTATTCTTTCTTGCTGACTTCTTCCACTTATAATTTTAGCCAGCCAAAACCACCTAAAAACTGAGCCCCTTAACCGAAAGCGCTTATTTCTAATAACCATCTCAGCTCTACAATTAACCCTAATCTTAACCTTTACTGCCTCAAATTTTATCTTATTTTATATTCTATTTGAAACCACCCTAATCCCCACCTTAATTATTATCACACGATGGGGAAACCAGGCCGAGCGCTTAAATGCTGGCCTCTACTTTTTATTCTACACACTAATAAGCTCCTTACCCCTTCTGATTGCTATCTTGTACCTAAACAATAAATATGCACACACTTCAATAGAATTATTCTTCTTAAGCCAACCAGAACTAACTCTTACAAACCCCAACCCCATATTCTGATTAGCTTCTCTTTTAGCTTTCATAGTCAAACTGCCACTATACGGCCTACACCTTTGACTTCCAAAAGCCCACGTAGAAGCCCCAATCGCTGGCTCAATAGTACTAGCCGCAATTTTACTAAAGCTTGGCGGATACGGCCTAATCCGTATTTTACCCATATTAAACCCCCATCCATCAACCCTTATATTCCCAATTATAATTTTAGCCCTCTGGGGTATTTTAATAACCAGCTCCATCTGTCTGCGACAAACAGACCTGAAAGCCCTCATTGCTTATTCTTCCGTAAGTCATATAGGCCTGGTAATCACCGCTATAATATTACAAACACCATGAGGTTTAACTGGCGCTATAACCCTAATAATTGCACACGGTTTATCATCCTCAGCCCTCTTTACCCTAGCCAACACTAACTACGAACGCACACATACCCGAACCCTTCTCCTTGTTCGAGGCTTACAACTTGCCCTCCCATTAATATCAACCTGATGACTACTTATTAATTTAACAAATATGGCTTTACCACCAACAATCAACCTAATTGGTGAACTTACAATTATTACCACCCTATTCAACTGATCTCACCCCACCATCATTATTACAGGCACCGGGACACTTATCACCGCCACTTACTCCCTCTACATATTCTTAATAACCCAACGAGGAACCATCTCAACTCAATTCCGCCTATTTTCACCCACCCACACCCGAGAACATTTAGTCTTAGCCCTTCACCTTCTACCCATAGTTCTTCTTATTTTTAAACCAACCCTGATTTCAGGCTTATTCACCTGTAAATATAGTTTATCAAAATGTTAGACCGTGACTCTAAAGATAGAAGCAAGGCCTTCTTATTTACCAAGAGGTGTATGAACAACTAGAGCTGCTAACTTCAGTGACTAAAAATAAAATTTTTAGACCTCTTACTTCTATAGGAAAGCAGAAATCCATTGGTTTTAGGCACCAAAAATCTTGGTGCAACTCCAAGTAAAAGTAAAAATGCACGATCTCCTCCTCCATTCAACCATGTTAACAGTCCTTTTCATCTTGATCCACCCCATCATTACAACTATAAACCCCCTCCCTCTCATAATAGGATGGGGAATACTTTACGCAAAAACCGCTGTACAACTAGCATTCAAAATTAGCCTAATCCCACTAGCCATTTTTATAAACTACGGCATAGAAGCCTCTATAACTAACTTTACATGAACCAACATTGCCAACATAGACATTAACATTAGCCTCGTCCTAGACATATACTCACTCACATTTATCCCCATTAGCCTTTTTGTCACATGATCCATCCTTGAATTCGCCAATTGATATATATCATCAGACCCCCACATAACCCGATTCTTTAAATACCTACTAGTATTCTTACTAGCCATATTAACGCTTGTCACAGCCAACAACATGTTTCAACTATTCGTCGGCTGAGAGAGCGTAGGCATCATATCCTTCATACTAATTGGCTGATGGTTCACACGTCCCGATGCCAATACAGCAGCCCTCCAAGCCATTATCTTTAATCGCGTAGGGGATATTGGACTAATACTAGCACTTGCCTGACTAGCATCACATTTATCCACCTGAAACATCCAAGAAATAACCATCCAAACTAAAACCCCACCCCTCCTACCCCTTTTCGGCCTCATCCTCGCCTCAGCCGGCAAATCTGCCCAATTCGGACTTCACCCATGGCTCCCCGCAGCCATAGAAGGCCCAACACCTGTCTCAGCCCTACTACACTCTAGCACCATGGTTGTTGCCGGTATCTTCCTTTTAATCCGACTTCACCCAATCTTAAAAAGTAATGAAACCGCTCTGACCATTTGTTTATGTTTAGGAGCATTAACTACACTATTCACAGCCCTATGTGCCCTAACACAAAATGACATTAAAAAAATTATTGCTTTCTCAACTTCAAGCCAACTAGGCCTAATAATAGTTACCATTGGCCTAAATCAACCTCAACTAGCCTTCCTCCACATCTCCACTCACGCCTTCTTTAAAGCCATACTATTCCTGTGTTCAGGTGCAATTATCCACAACCTAAATGACGAGCAGGACATCCGAAAGATGGGGGGCATACAAAAAATACTACCAACCACAGCCACATGTTTAACCATTGGAAGCCTTGCCCTCACAGGAACTCCATTCCTCTCAGGCTTCTACTCAAAAGACACAATCATTGAAACCATAAATAGCTCCCACTTAAACGCCTGAGCCCTAACAATCACACTTTTTGCAACAATATTAACTGCCACCTATACTTTACGAATAATCTTCTATGTTCAACTTAATATCCCACGAACAACAACATCAATCATAAACGAATCACCATCCACTCTTACTAACCCCCTCATTCGCCTCGCTATTGGAAGTCTTTTAACAGGTATAATCCTTGTAATAACTATTCTTCCAACAAAACCCACCCCAACCACTATACCAACTACCATAAAACTTTGTGCCCTAGTAGTTACCATTTTTGGAGCCCTATTTGCCCTACAAATCGCAAAAAAAACAACCTGACTTTTAACTACCAAACGACTAAAATACCAAGAATTTTCTAGCCAACTAGGATTTTTTAACCCTACACTCCATCGCCTCTTCCCACTTAGCTCCCTACTATCAGGACAAACCATAGCCCTCCACATTAACGATTTACTTTGACTCGAAAAAACAGGCCCAAAGGGGTTGGTCTCTTTAAACCTTCCCAACATCAAAGCTAGCACCACCGCACAAAAAGGTTTAATAAAATTCTACCTTTCAATCTTCATCATTACTTCAATCTGCTTCATCACAATCCTATGAACCTAACTATACGCAGACTCCCTCGCACCAACCCACGAGTCAACTCTAACACAACAAACAACGTCAACAATAAAGCCCAACCACAAATCAATAAACCCCCTCCACCCAAATAATACAATAATGACACACCACTTAAATCCACACGAACAACGGATAACCCGCACGAATCTACCCCATCAACCCCAAAACCAATTAACCCGCCTTCACCAAACACAACTACCAAAAAAATAACTAAAAAGATATAACCAATTAAATATCCCCCTAACTTACCCAAAGTCTCAGGAAACGGATCTGATGCTAAAGCAACAGAATAGGCAAAAACAACTAATATCCCACCCAAATAAATCAACAAAAGCACAAGAGACACAAAAGAACCCCCTAATAAAATTAAAATTCCACACCCTAAACCAGCAGCTACAACCAAACTCCCCGCCCCAAAATAAGGAGATGGATTACACGCAATCCCAATCAAACTAATGACAAAGCAAACCATAAAAAACTCAATAAAATATATCATTATTTTAATCTGGCCTCACACCAAAACCTGCGACTTGAAAAACCGCCGTTGTATTCAACTACTAAAACTAACCAATGACACTTAATCTACGAAAACAACACCCCCTCTTCAAAATCGTCAATGCTTCTTTTATTGATCTCCCAACACCCTCTAATATCTCTGCCTGATGAAACTTCGGATCACTACTAGGTTTATGCCTCATTATTCAAACCATCACAGGCCTTTTCTTAGCTATGCACTATACTGCAGATATCTCCTCCGCATTTTCATCTGTCACCCACATTCATCGAGATGTACAACATGGCTGACTTATCCGTAACCTTCATGCCAACGGCGCATCCATATTCTTTATCTGCATTTACCTCCACATTGGACGTGGCCTATATTATGGCTCCTACATTTACACTGAAACCTGAAACATTGGAGTCCTTCTTCTTCTAATAGTTATAGCAACAGCTTTTATAGGCTATGTCCTACCCTGAGGACAGATATCCTTTTGAGGGGCCACCGTAATTACTAATCTCCTCTCCGCAATACCCTATGTAGGAACAACTCTTGTCGAATGAATCTGAGGGGGATTCGCAATCGATAATGCAACCCTCACCCGATTTTTTACCATCCATTTTATACTACCTTTCATTATTATAGGTACCTCTATGGTGCACCTTCTTTTCCTTCACGAAACAGGATCAAACAACCCTACAGGCCTTAACTCCAACACAGATAAAATCCCATTCCACCCATACTACTCCTATAAAGACCTCCTTGGTGCCCTCCTTATACTCACTTCCCTTCTATCCCTAGCCCTGTTCTCACCAAACCTCTTAGGCGACCCAGAAAACTTCTCTCCAGCAAATCCCCTAGTAACCCCACCACACATTAAACCAGAGTGATACTTCCTTTTTGCCTACGCAATCCTTCGCTCTATTCCAAACAAACTAGGTGGCGTTTTAGCCCTCTTATTCTCAATTTTAATTTTATTAACTTCACCAATACTCCACTTATCAAAACAACGTACCCTAACATTCCGCCCACTATCTCAAGCACTATTCTGACTACTTATTTCAGATATTGTCATCTTAACATGAATTGGAGGCCAACCAGTTGAACACCCATTCATCATTATTGGCCAACTCGCCTCAGCTATCTACTTTGTAATCTTCCTTCTTCTTATGCCCGCACTAGCCCTACTAGAAAATAAACTTCTTAAATGATAACCCGCCCTAGTAGCTTAAGTTTAAAGCACTGGTCTTGTAAGCCAGAAATGAAATGCACTCTCCTAGGACAACACCAACCCACCGAACAATCAAAAGAGAAGGTTCTAATCCCCCCATCACTAGTCCCCAAAACTAGTATTTTTTCTAAACTATCTTCTGCACCCGCCGCTTAGAAAGCGGCTTTTTTGCCTCCTACACCCGCCGCTTAAAAAGCGGCTTTTTTGCCTCCTGCACCCGCCGCTTAAAAAGCGGCTTTTTTGCCTCCTACACCCGCCGCTTAAAAAGCGGCTTTTTTGCCTCCTACACCCGCCGCTTAAAAAGCGGCTTTTTTGCCTCCTACACCCGCCGCTTAAAAAGCGGCTTTTTTGCCTCCTACACCCGCCGCTTAGTACTTTTTACAGGTGATGATCTATATACTATTATGTATATAGTGCATTAACTGATTTACCCCATGAAAAATAATATGTACATTATCCTATTAATAAGACATAATACATATATGTATAATTATACATTAATATATTTACCCCATGAATATCCTTGTATATACTAGTATCTATATATTTTACATAATACATAACTGTTTAAAGTACATACTATTATTAACCATACGACTATTATTTAGGTATTATATCCTATTTATCTGATTATAGAACGTTATATATATATCGTGCATTATTGTATTAACTCATGGATATCCACTAATTACTACCCTGTTTTATCTTACATTTGGACATACCTGAAACATTTCTCTTCAACACGGAAGTGTATTTTATACATGGTTATTTATTGATCTGGCTTCTCACGTGAGAATCATCAACCCCTGTATGTAAGGCCCCCCTCCCTAGTATCACGTCCATAACTTGAGGTTGCACCACTTTCTCACTTTTTCCAAGGCCTCTGGTTGTTAGGTCAGGACCATCCTACTCTCCATCACCACTTTCTCACCTTTTCCAAGGCCTCTGGTTAATGGGTTAGTTACCCTCGTACCCTTGCTCATAGCATAACTGGTTTTCCTGGCGGCTGGTATTTTTTATTTCTCTTTCCCTTCATATCACATCTCAAGTGCTCCTACCTATCCGATTTCTAGCCCGAACTAACAGTGCAATGGTCTTCGCGCAAGCTCTCTATATGGTATTATTGTCTTAATGCTTGGTAGACATATTTTTTAACACCAACGAAACACTCCTAAAAAACTTCACAAATTTTTTAACAAATTTTAACAAATTTTTAACAAACTTTTTAAACTTTGTCCCAAAACCTTCTAACACAATTTTGTTAACACAATTATCCAAAATCCATACTCATAACAAAAAATAAAAAAATTTAACAATAAATATTCTACAATAAACAAATTATTTACAATACTAAATTTTATCATAAAAATTAAAATTTAATTAAAATAAAATACATTTTTTTTATGGCAAACCCCCCTACCCCCCTACCAATAATTTTTCATGTTTAGTCAAATTTTTTTCTCGCCAAACCCCTAAAACGAGATTCAACTAAACTGATCAATTATCGGTTAATTACAGTCAGTACTACACTCTTTTACGAATGATACAACTATAATTTTTTGTTCAAACCCTTGTTAAAATTTGATTCGTTATCAAACTTTTTTACCTGAAACTTTCTAACACACTCAAAAAAACTTGTTAAGTTTACAAAAAATATGTTAGCTTTGTCAGGATCAAACTACAAAGCCTTTTATATGATTTATTATGTTTGTTTAGACCAAACTACATTTTCATAAAAAATTTTTTGCTTCATATATATATATTAAAATTTTGATGCCTTCAACAACTTTTATTATATATCTCAGGACAAAAACAT